GCTAGTGTAGCTTAACGTAAAGCATAACACTGAAGATGTTAAGATGGACCCTACAAAGTTCCACAGGCACAAAAGCTTGGTCCTGACTTTACTATCAGCTTTAGCAACACTTACACATGCAAGTATCCGCACCCCAGTGAAAATGCCCCCCGCCTTCTTCTAGAAGGTAAGGAGCCGGTATCAGGCACGCACAGCAGCCCATGACACCTTGCCCAGCCACACCCCCAAGGGATTTCAGCAGTGATAAACATTAAGCAATAAGTGAAAACTTGACTTAGTTAAAGCTAACAAGGGCCGGTTAAACTCGTGCCAGCCACCGCGGTTATACGAGAGGCCCAAGTTGATAGTCTTCGGCGTAAAGAGTGGTTAAAGAAGCAATTAGACTAAGGCTAAACTCTTCCAAGGCTGTCATACGCACCCGGAAGCATGAAACCCAACCACGAAAGTGGCCTTATTTACCTTGACCCCACGAAAGCTGTGAAACAAACTGGGATTAGAAACCCCACTATGCACAGCCATAAACATTGGTGGGGACCATACAACCCCGCCCGCCCGGGAACTACGAGCATAAGCTTAAAACCCAAAGGACTTGGCGGTGCTTTAGACCCCCCTAGAGGAGCCTGTTCTAGAACCGATAACCCCCGTTCGACCTCACCTTTTCTTGTTCCTCCAGCCTATATACCGCCGTCGTCAGCTTACCCTGTGAAGGAAGCATAGTAAGCAAAACTGGTAAGACCCAAAACGCCAGGTCGAGGTGTAGCATATGAAAAGGAAAGAAATGGGCTACATTTCCTCTCCCAGGAAACACGAATTGTGCTATGAAACAACACATGAAGGAGGATTTAGCAGTAAGCAGAAAGCAGAGAGTTCTGCTGAACCCGGCCCTGAAGCGCGCACACACCGCCCGTCACTCTCCCCAAGCCTAAAATTTAACCCATTCATAAAATCCTTAAAAGACAAAGGGGAGGCAAGTCGTAACATGGTAAGTGTACCGGAAGGTGCACTTGGAAAAACCAGAGCGTAGCTAAGATAGAAAAGCATCTCCCTTACACCGAGAAGTCACCTGTGCAAGTCAGGTCGCACTGAAACTCAACAGCTAGCCTCCTCTCCTAACATAACTTAAATTTATACCCCCATCAACTTCCCCCCCCCCCCACCAAACCATTTTTCCCCCTAAGTAAAGGCGATAGAAAAGGACAAATGAGAGCTACAGAAATTGTACCGCAAGGGAACGCTGAAAAAGAAATGAAACAACTAATAAAGTAATATGAAGCAGAGATTAACCCTCGTACCTTTTGCATCATGATTTAGCAAGTCACCCCAAGCAAAGAGAATTTTAGTTTGACCCCCCGAAACTAGACGAGCTACTCCAAGGCAGCCTAACATTAGGGCTAACCCGTCTCTGTGGCAAAAGAGTGGGAAGACCTTCGAGTAGAGGTGAAAGACCTACCGAGCCTAGTTATAGCTGGTTGCCTGAGAATTAAATATGAGTTTAGCCTTTATTTTTCTCCCACCCCCGATGATACATCTAATAAACCTCGGACCCAAGATTATTAAAGAGTTATTCAAAGGGGGTACAGCCCCTTTGAACAAAGACACAACTTTTCAGAGCGGATAATAATCACAACATCCCCAGGTGCGTGTTTAGGTGGGCCTAAAAGCAGCCACCCTGCAGAAAGCGTTAAAGCTCCTACACCCCTAAAACCTATGATTCCGATAACAAAATTATATTCCCTCAATACTACCAGGCCATTCTATTATACATAGAAGAGATTATGCTAAAATGAGTAATAAGAGAACACACTTCTCTCCCCGCACACGTGTAAGCCGGATCGGACCCCCCACCGGCAATTAACGGCCCCAAACCAAGAGGGAATTAAGAATAAATCAGAAAACAAGAAAACCCCTTAAATAAACCCCGTTACTCCTACACCGGAGTGCCCCCCCCCGGAAAGACTAAAAGGAGAAGAAGGAACTCGGCAAAAAATACCCTAAGCCCCGCCTGTTTACCAAAAACATCGCCTCTTGACCCCCCTCCTATAAGAGGTCCCGCCTGCCCTGTGAATAAAATTTTAACGGCCGCGGTATCTTGACCGTGCAAAGGTAGCGTAATCACTTGTCTTTTAAATGAAGACCTGTATGAATGGCAAAACGAGGGCTTAACTGTCTCCTTCCCCCAGTCAATGAAATTGATCTCCCCGTGCAGAAGCGGGGATAAAAACATAAGACGAGAAGACCCTATGGAGCTTTAGACACAACAACAGACCATATAAAAATCCCCTAATTAAAGGACGAAACCAACCGGCCCCTGTTACAATGTCTTTGGTTGGGGCGACCCCGGAGAAATAAAAAACCCCCGAGCGGAATGAAGACACCCATCTTCATAACTAAGAGCCGCAGCTCAAAAAATCAGAACCTCTGACCTAAAGATCCGATACTAATCGATCAACGGACCGAGTTACCCTAGGGATAACAGCGCAATCCCCTTTAAGAGCCCTTATCGACAAGGGGGTTTACGACCTCGATGTTGGATCAGGACATCCTAATGGTGCAGCCGCTATTAAGGGCTCGTTTGTTCAACGATTAAAGTCCTACGTGATCTGAGTTCAGACCGGAGTAATCCAGGTCAGTTTCTATCTATGAAGTGTTTTCTTCTAGTACGAAAGGATCGAAGAAAAAGGGCCCATGCTTAAAATAAGCCCTTCCCCCACCTAATGCCAACAACTTAATTAGGCAAAAGACACACCTCCTCCCCCGAAGACAACGGCTGTCTAGGTGGCAGAGTCCGGCTAATGCAGAAGGCCTAAGCCCTTCTCACAGGGGTTCAACTCCCCTCCTAGATTATGATATCCCCCATACTTTTCACTATCGCAAACCCCCTAATTTTTATTATCTTCATTATACTAGCCGTAGCCCTCCTAACACTTCTAGAACGAAAAGTTCTAGGATATATGCAACACCGCAAAGGCCCAAATGTAGTCGGCCCCTACGGCCTTCTTCAACCATTCGCCGACGGGCTTAAACTTCTAACAAAAGAACCCATCCGACCCTCCACAGCTTCACCATTTTTATTTCTCCTCACCCCAGTCCTAGCTTTTACCCTAGCACTAACCCTATGAGCCCCCCTCCCAACCCCCTCCCCCATAGCCGACCTAAATTTAGGTATCCTCTTTATTCTTGCCCTCTCAAGTTTAACGGTTTATTCCATTCTAGGCTCAGGCTGAGCATCAAATTCAAAATACGCCCTAATTGGTGCCTTACGAGCCGTAGCCCAAACTATCTCGTATGAAGTAAGCTTAGGCCTTATTTTACTCAGCACTATTCTTCTTGCAGGAGGGTTTACCCTACAAACATTTAACACTGCACAAGAACAAACATGACTTATTCTCCCTGCACTTCCTCTCGCCGCCATATGATACGTATCCACCCTAGCCGAAACTAACCGAGCCCCCTTTGACCTAACAGAGGGTGAATCCGAGCTAGTTTCAGGCTTCAACGTAGAATACGCAGGGGGCCCCTTCGCCCTTTTTTTCATAGCGGAGTATGCCAATATTATTCTAATAAATACCTTGTCTGCCACACTATTTCTAGGAACATCATTTAACCACACTCTGCCAGAACTCACCTCACTTAACCTAATGACTAAGGCTGCCTTCCTCACAACAGTATTCCTTTGAATTCGAGCCTCTTACCCCCGATTCCGATACGACCAACTCATACACTTAACCTGAAAAAATTTTTTACCCTTAACTATTGCCCTCGTCATCTGACATCTGTCCCTCCCCATAGCCCTCTACGGACTACCCCCACAACTATAAGCCATAGGACTCGTGCCTGAAGTAAAGGATTACTTTGATAGAGTAAATTATGGGGGTTCAAACCCCTCCGATTCCTTAGAAAGAAGGGACTTGAACCCAACCTGAAGAGATCAAAACTCTTGGTGCTTCCACTACACTACTTCCTAGTAAAGTCAGCTAAAAAAGCTTTCGGGCCCATACCCCGAACACGATGGTTAAAATCCATCCTTTATTAATGACCCAAATCGTACAATCAACCCTATTAATAAGCCTCGGATTAGGCACAATAATAACTTTCGCAAGCACCCATTGACTGCTCGCCTGAATAGGCATTGAAATTAACACATTAGCCCTCATCCCCCTAATAGTTCAAAACCCCCACCCTCGAGCAGTTGAAGCAGCCACTAAATACTTCTTTGCACAAACAGTAGCCTCAGCATTACTCTTATTCGCTACTTTTTCAAACTCATATTTAACTGGGACATGAAACATTCCTCTAATATCCCATCCAACTCCCATGGCACTTTGTATTCTAGCTCTTGCAATAAAAGTTGGACTTGCCCCCCTTCATACCTGACTACCTGAAGTAATACAGGCACTAGATCTACGAATTGCATTAATTCTTTCTACTTGACAAAAGCTTGCCCCCCTCTACCTCATGTACCAAATTCCATTAACTAACTCAAACATTCTTTTAACCTTAGGCCTCTTATCCATCATTGTGGGAGGACTTGGGGGATTTAATCAAGTCCAACTTCGAAAAATCCTAGCATACTCTTCAATCGCCCATTTAGGGTGAATAATTCTTATTTTATCAATTTCACCCCCTCTTACCCTTCTAGCCCTTTACACGTACCTACTAATTTCCACCTCACTATTCCTATCCCTAATACTCCTCCGTGCCAAACACATTAGCTCTTTATCCACCTCCTGAGCTAAAATCCCCACCCTTACTGCCATCCTCCCTTTTATCCTCCTCTCCTTAGGAGGCCTACCTCCTCTCACAGGATTTGCACCAAAATGACTAATCACTATAGAATTAGTAAAAGAAGGTATAACCCTAATAGCCCTTATTGCCATCCTTTCATCCCTCCTAAGCCTTTATTTCTACCTCCGACTCTTTTACACAACAACACTAACTACACCCCCCAACAACCTCCCCGGAACACTCCCTTGACGATTCCACCCCCGACATAACACACTAGTTCCAGCCCTTACTATTACTGCAACAATCACCCTTCTCCCCCTAACCCCAACAATTCTGGCTTATTTGACCTGATAACTTAACCTAGAAGGGACTTAGGCTAATACTTAGACCAAGGGCCTTCAAAGCCCTAAGTGGGGGTGAAAGCCCCCCAGCCCCTGAATAAGACTTACGGGACACTAACCCACATCTTCTATTTGCAAAACAGACGCTTTAATTAAGCTAAAGCCTTTCTAGACAGGAAGGCCTCGATCCTTCAAACTCTTAGTTAACAGCTAAGCGCTCAAACCAGAGAGCATCTGCCTAGCTTTCCCCGCCTAAGCAGAGCAAATTAGGCGGGGAAGCCCCGGCGGGTATTAGGCCGCTTCTTCAGATTTGCAATCTGACGTGAATCACCTCAGGACTCTGGTAAAAGGAGGACTTGAACCTCCGTTCATGGGTCTACAATCCACCGCTTAATACTCAGCCATCTTACCTGTGGTAGTAACACGTTGATTCTTCTCAACCAATCATAAAGACATCGGCACCCTTTATCTCGTATTTGGTGCCTGAGCTGGCATGGTGGGAACAGCTCTTAGCCTTTTAATCCGAGCTGAACTAAGCCAACCCGGATCACTCCTAGGTGATGACCAAATTTATAATGTAATCGTCACAGCTCATGCCTTTGTAATAATCTTTTTCATGGTTATACCAATTATAATCGGAGGATTTGGTAACTGACTTGTACCACTAATAATTGGTGCGCCTGACATGGCCTTCCCCCGAATAAACAATATAAGTTTTTGGCTTCTACCCCCTTCATTCCTTCTTCTTTTAGCATCTTCTGGAGTTGAAGCAGGCGCCGGAACAGGATGAACTGTTTATCCCCCTCTCGCAGGCAATCTAGCCCACGCAGGCCCTTCTGTAGACTTAACCATTTTTTCACTCCATCTAGCTGGTATTTCTTCCATCCTAGGGGCCATTAACTTTATCACCACCATCATTAACATAAAACCCCCTGCAGCATCCCAGTATCAAACACCCCTATTCGTGTGAGCAGTGCTAATCACTGCTGTACTTTTGCTTCTCTCCCTACCCGTCCTTGCTGCAGGCATCACCATACTTCTTACAGATCGCAATCTAAACACAACCTTCTTCGACCCAGCAGGTGGAGGCGACCCAATTCTTTACCAACACTTGTTCTGATTCTTCGGCCACCCGGAGGTATACATTCTAATTTTACCTGGCTTCGGAATGATCTCACACATTGTAGCCTACTACGCTGGTAAAAAAGAACCCTTTGGCTACATGGGCATAGTCTGAGCTATAATAGCCATCGGTCTCCTAGGCTTTATTGTATGAGCCCACCACATGTTCACAGTAGGAATAGATGTAGACACTCGCGCCTACTTTACGTCGGCCACAATAATTATTGCCATCCCTACTGGAGTTAAAGTATTTAGTTGACTAGCCACCCTCCATGGAGGGGCACTTAAATGAGAAGCCCCCCTTCTCTGAGCACTAGGCTTCATTTTTCTCTTCACAGTGGGAGGGCTCACAGGAATTGTCTTAGCAAATTCATCCTTAGATATTGTACTACATGACACCTACTACGTAGTGGCCCACTTCCACTACGTCCTCTCAATGGGTGCAGTCTTCGCTATTGTTGCAGGATTTGTACACTGATTCCCATTATTCTCAGGCTACACACTCCACAGCACTTGAACAAAAATCCACTTTGGAATTATATTCGTCGGAGTTAATCTCACCTTCTTCCCCCAACATTTTTTAGGGCTAGCAGGTATACCTCGCCGATACTCTGATTACCCAGATGCCTACACACTATGAAATTCAATCTCCTCAATTGGCTCCCTCATCTCTCTTGTAGCAGTAATCATGTTTCTATTTATTATCTGAGAAGCCTTTACAGCAAAACGAGAAGTCCTCTCAATTCACCTAGCTGCAACCAACGTTGAATGACTCCACGGATCCCCACCCCCCTACCACACATTCGAAGAGCCTGCCTTCGTACAAACACACCACCTCACTAAGTAACTTCCGAGAAAGGAAGGAATTGAACCCCCATAAACTGGTTTCAAGCCAGCCACATAACCATTCTGTCACTTTCTTACAAGACACTAGTAAAATACCATTACATTGCCTTGTCAAGGCAAAATCGTGGGTTAAACACCCACGTGTCTTACCTATAATGGCACATCCCTCCCAATTAGGCTTCCAAGATGCAGCTTCCCCTCTAATAGAAGAGCTTCTTCACTTCCATGACCATTCCCTTATAATTGTGTTCCTTATCAGCACTCTTGTTCTTTATATCATTACAGCCATGGTGGTCACAAAACTAACAGACAAACTAATCCTAGACTCCCAAGAAATTGAAATTATCTGAACCCTACTTCCCGCAATAGTTCTGATTCTTATTGCCCTCCCATCCCTCCGCATCCTCTACTTAATAGACGAAATCAGCGACCCTCACCTAACAATCAAAGCAGTCGGCCACCAATGATACTGAAGCTACGAATATACAGACTATGAAGACCTAGGCTTTGATTCTTACATAATTCCAACACAAGACCTAACTCCTGGCCAATTCCGACTATTAGAAGCCGACCACCGCATAGTAATCCCCGTAGAATCCCCCATCCGCGTCCTAATTTCTGCCGACGATGTCCTTCACTCCTGAGCAGTCCCATGCCTTGGAGTTAAAATAGACGCTGTCCCTGGACGATTGAACCAAACAGCCTTTATCACCTCACGCCCCGGAGTATTCTACGGTCAATGCTCAGAGATTTGCGGAGCAAATCACAGCTTTATACCCATTGTAGTTGAAGCAGTCCCTCTCGAACATTTTGAAAACTGATCCTCAATAATACTTGAAGATGCTTCGCTAGGAAGCTAAATAGGGTCTAGCATTAGCCTTTTAAGCTAAAAATGGTGCCTCCCAACCACCCCAAGCGATATGCCACAATTAAACCCCTCCCCCTGATTCACTTACCTTCTATTTTCTTGAGTGGCTTTCTCCTTAATTGTTGTCCCAAAAGTATTGACACACACTTTCCCAGAAAGTCTTTCCCCCCAAGCGAAACAAAAGTCAAAAACAGAATTCTGAAACTGACCATGATCCTAAGCCTATTTGATCAATTCCAAAGCCCCATCACCATCTGAATTCCGCTGATAATCATCGCCCTGAGCCTCCCCTGACTCTTTTTTCCCCACCAAGCGACCCGCTGAACAAGTAACCGACTCCTTTCCCTCCAAAACTGATTTTTAAGCAACTTCACACAACAAATATTTTTTCCTATTAACATCCCTGGACACAAATGGGCACTTCTACTAGCATCCTTAATAGTATTTCTTATTACATTAAATACAATAGGCCTCCTCCCATATACTTTCACCCCAACTACACAACTATCCATAAATATAGGATTTGCTATCCCAATCTGACTGGCTACTGTCGTTCTCGGCATAAAAACTCAACCCACCCACGCCCTAGCACATCTACTTCCTGAAGGAACACCCACACCACTCATCCCCGTACTAATTATTATCGAAACAATTAGCCTTTTTATCCGCCCCCTCGCCCTGGGGGTCCGACTCACTGCTAACCTCACCGCAGGCCATCTTCTAATTCAACTAATCTCCACAGCTGCTATAGTCCTTTTATCTATCTCACCTATAGCAGCAATCCTTACTATAGTACTTCTCTTTCTTCTAACCCTTTTAGAAATTGCAGTTGCTATAATCCAAGCATATGTTTTTGCTCTCCTGTTAAGCCTATATTTGCAAGAAAACGTTTAATGGCCCATCAAGCACATGCATACCACATAGTAGACCCAAGCCCCTGACCCCTAACAGGTGCAGTAGCCGCCCTTCTTATAACATCCGGCTTAGCAATCTGGATACATTTCCACTCCACGACTCTTATATCCCTAGGCCTTGTCCTCCTCCTCCTAACAATATACCAATGATGACGAGACATCATCCGAGAAGGGACATTTCAAGGACACCACACACCCCCTGTCCAGAAAGGTCTCCGATACGGTATAGTTCTATTTATTACTTCTGAAGTTTTCTTCTTCTTAGGATTTTTCTGAGCTTTTTATCACTCAAGCTTGGCCCCAACACCAGAACTAGGCGGCTGCTGACCTCCAACCGGTATCACCACACTTAATCCTTTTGAAGTTCCTCTCCTTAACACAGCTGTACTCCTGGCATCCGGAGTCACAGTAACTTGAGCCCATCACAGCATTATAGAGGGCCAACGAAAGCAAGCCATTCAATCACTTTCTCTCACCATCCTTTTAGGCTTCTACTTTACAGCCCTCCAAGCAATAGAATACTACGAAGCCCCCTTTACAATTGCAGACGGAGTATACGGTTCAACCTTTTTCGTTGCAACCGGCTTCCACGGCCTACATGTAATTATTGGCTCAACCTTTCTAGCCGTTTGCCTACTACGACAAACTTTGCATCACTTCACATCAGATCACCATTTTGGCTTTGAGGCCGCTGCCTGATATTGACATTTTGTCGACGTTGTATGACTCTTCCTCTACATCTCCATCTACTGATGAGGTTCCTAATCTTTCTAGTACAAACGTTAGTATAAGTGACTTCCAATCACACGGCCTTGGTTAAAATCCAAGGAAAGATAATGAATCTCGTTACAACCATATTTACAATCTCCTTACTTCTATCCCTCCTCCTAGCAATTATTGCTTTTTGACTTCCTCTAACGGCCCCTGACCACGAAAAACTCTCACCCTACGAATGCGGTTTTGACCCCTTGGGATCAGCACGACTGCCTTTTTCAATTCGCTTTTTTCTAGTAGCAATCTTGTTTCTTCTATTTGACCTAGAAATTGCTCTTCTCCTGCCCCTTCCTTGAGGTAATCAGCTTACTAACCCCCATCTAGCCTTTATTTGAGCAACCGTATTGCTCACCCTTCTCACCCTTGGCCTAATCTATGAGTGAATTCAAGGAGGCCTAGAATGGGCAGAATAGGCCCTTAGTTTAAAAAAAACATTTGATTTCGGCTCAAAAACTTATGGTTCAAGTCCATAATTGCCTTATGACCCCCTCTCACTTTGCACTCTCATCAGCCTTTATATTAGGCCTAGCAGGCCTCGCCTTCTACCGAACCCATATTCTATCAGCCCTCCTATGCCTAGAAGGACTAATACTCTCACTGTTTATTGGACTATCCCTTTGAACCCTCCAATTTGACTCAATAAGCTCCGCACCCCTACCAATGATCCTTCTAGCCTTTTCTGCCTGCGAAGCCAGCGTAGGCTTAGCCCTGCTAGTAGCTAGTACCCGAACCCATGGTACCAGCCGACTCCAAAGCCTAAATCTCCTTCAATGCTAAAAATTCTCCTCCCATCAATCCTCCTATTACCCTCCACATGGCTTATTCCAAAAAAAAGCCTTTGAACCACGACCCTCCTCTACAGCTTAACAATTGCAACCATTAGCTTAATTTGAATAGCTAATCCTGCTGAAACCGGGTGATCATTTCTAAACTTTATTATGGCCTCCGACCCCATTTCCACCCCCCTCCTCATTCTCTCCTGCTGATTACTTCCCCTCATAATTCTCGCCAGTCAAAATCACCTTATACTCGAACCAACCAATCGCCAACGAACCTTTATTTCCCTCCTGATATCCCTCCAAATCTTTTTAATTCTTGCCTTTAGCGCCACTGAACTAATTATGTTTTACATTATATTTGAAGCCACTCTTATCCCCACCCTCATCATTATTACCCGCTGAGGAAATCAAATAGAACGCCTAAATGCAGGAACCTACTTTCTCTTTTACACCCTGGCAGGCTCTCTCCCGCTTCTAATTGCCCTCCTCCTCTTGCAAAACTCCACAGGCACTCTCTCATTCCTTACCCTTCCCTATTTGCCGCCTATCCATTTAACCCCCTGAGCCCACAAAATATGATGAATAGCCTGCCTCCTGGCATTTCTGGTCAAAATACCCCTTTACGGAGCCCACCTCTGACTCCCTAAAGCCCACGTCGAAGCCCCTATCGCAGGATCCATAGTCCTTGCAGCCGTCCTTCTGAAGCTAGGGGGATACGGAATAATACGTATTCTAGTAATTCTAGACCCCCTCACTAAAGAACTAAGCTACCCCTTTATCGCTTTAGCACTTTGAGGTGTAATCATAACTGGATCAATCTGCTTACGACAAACAGACCTAAAAGCCCTCATTGCTTACTCTTCCGTTAGTCATATGGGCCTGGTAGCAGCCGGCATCCTAATTCAAACCCCCTGGGCCTTTACAGGCTCCTTAATTCTCATAATTGCCCACGGCCTAACATCTTCAGCCCTCTTCTGTCTTGCTAACACCAATTATGAGCGACTTCACAGCCGCACCATACTCCTAGCCCGAGGATTACAAACGGTCCTTCCCCTAACAGCTATTTGATGATTCTCCATGACCCTCGCCAACCTGGCTCTACCCCCTCTTCCAAACCTCATAGGAGAACTAATAATCATCGTATCCTTATTTAATTGATCTATATGAACATTAATCATAACAGGATTAGGCACACTAATTACCGCAGCCTACTCCCTTTTCATATTCCTCTCCACCCAACGAGGACCCCTTCCAAACCACCTAATCTCCTTAGACCCCTCTCATTCCCGAGAACATCTACTCCTAACTCTTCACCTCATACCTCTTCTACTACTTATCCTAAAGCCAGAATTGCTCTGGGGCTGAAACGCTTGTAGACATAGTTTAACCAAAATTTTAGATTGTGATTCTAAAGAAAGGGGCTAACATCCCCTTGTCCACCCACCCCTTATCTAAACCAGCTGCTCTTAATGCTTCGCCCATGGACACAATTAAATACTAGGTTGCAGTTCTAATTTAAGGATTTAACACTCCTTGTTCATCGAGAGAGGCTCGACAGCAACGACGACTGCTAATCTATCGCCACCCTGGTTAAACCCCAGGGCTCACTCGACCAAAGCTCCTAAAGGATAATAGCTCATCCATTGGTCTTAGGAACCAAAAACTCTTGGTGCAACTCCAAGTAGCAGCTATGACCTCCACCACCCTATTCTTTTCCTCCTGCATAATACTAACTTTTTTTATCCTTCTTTACCCTGTACTAACCACCTTTAGCCCCAACACCCTCCCCCCTCATTGAGCCTTAACTAAGACCAAAACTGCCATTAAACTAGCCTTCTCCGTCAGCCTTTTCCCCCTCTTCCTATTTTTTGACCAAGGCGCAGAAACCATCATTACAACCTGATCCTGAATAAATACACTAAGCTTTGACATTAATATTAGTTTTAAATTTGACACCTACTCCTGTATTTTTATCCCCACTGCCCTCTATGTTACCTGATCCATTCTAGAATTTGCATCCTGATACATACACTCAGACCCCAAAATGAACCAATTCTTTAAATATCTTCTAATCTTTTTAATTGCAATAATCACTCTTGTTACAGCAAACAACATATTTCAACTATTTATCGGGTGAGAGGGTGTTGGGATTATATCTTTCCTTTTAATCGGCTGATGGTATGGCCGAGCAGACGCAAACACAGCAGCCCTCCAAGCCGTTCTATACAACCGCATTGGTGATATCGGCCTCATCTTAATAATAGCATGAACAGCTACTTACCTCAATACATGAAATTTACAACAACTGTTTATTCTTTCCAACAACTATGACCTTACCCTCCCCCTCCTAGGACTCATCCTCGCCGCTACAGGGAAATCTGCCCAATTCGGCCTTCACCCCTGACTTCCTTCCGCCATAGAAGGGCCCACACCAGTCTCTGCCCTATTACACTCAAGCACAATAGTTGTAGCCGGAATCTTTCTACTCATCCGACTAAATCCAATACTAGAAAACAATGACATCGCTCTAACCATTTGCCTATGTCTAGGGGCCCTCACTACCCTATTTACTGCAATCTGCGCCCTCACCCAAAATGACATCAAAAAAATCGTAGCTTTCTCAACTTCAAGCCAGCTAGGCCTAATAATAGTTACCATTGGACTTAATCAACCACAACTAGCCTTCCTTCATATCTGCACTCACGCCTTTTTCAAAGCCATACTCTTTCTATGCTCCGGCTCTATTATTCATAGCCTAAACGATGAACAAGACATCCGCAAAATAGGGGGAATGCACCACCTAGCCCCCTTTACCTCTTCTTGCCTCACTATCGGAAGCTTAGCCTTAACAGGCACCCCCTTCCTAGCAGGCTTTTTCTCAAAAGATGCCATTATTGAAGCTCTCAACACATCCTACCTAAACGCCTGAGCCCTCATCCTCACACTCATTGCCACCTCTTTTACAGCAATCTACAGCTTCCGAATTATCTTTTTCGTCTCAATAGGACACCCCCGCTTCAACCCTCTCCCACCAATTAACGAAAACAACCCCGCTGTTATTAATCCCATTAAACGCCTAGCCTGAGGAAGTATTATTGCAGGACTTCTAATTACCTCAAACATATTGCCATTAAACACACCTACCATAACTATGCCCACCTATCTAAAAATCACAGCTCTGATCGTAACTATCTCCGGCCTGCTTATAGCACTAGAACTCGCCTCCCTCACATCAAAACAATTTAAACTAGCCCCCAACCTTACCTCCCATCACTTCTCCAATATACTAGGATTCTTTCCCCTCATCCTTCACCGCCTCATCCCTCGAGCCAACCTAGCCCTTGGCCAAGCCATTGCAACCCAAACTGTTGACCAAACTTGATTAGAAAAATCAGGACCCAAAGCTGCTTTTTCTCTTATTCTTCACCCCATCACAACCACAAGCAACATCCAACAGGGGGTAATCAAAACTTACTTGTCCTTATTTTTCTTTACCTCCCTACTCACCCTCACCCTCCTATTTTTTTAAACAGCCCGAAGAGCCCCTCGGCCCAATCCACGGGTTAACTCCAAAACAACAAACAGGGTAACCAATAATACCCACCCTCCACCAATCAATATCCACCCCCCAGACGAGTACATCAATGAAACTCCCCCCACATCTCCCCGAAACAAGGACAACTCCACTACACTATCAAAACCAACCCAATCCTCCTCATACCAATCTTTACCCAACAACCCTCACGCAACACCCAAACCCCCTACGTAACCCAATACTAACCGTAAAGTGAGTCAACTCCCTCACCCCTCTGGATAAGGTTCAGCTGCGATCGCAGCTGAATAAGCAAAGACAACGAGCATTCCCCCCAAATAAATTAAAAACAAAACCAAAGATAAAAAACAACCCCCACTACCCACCAAAATCCCACACCCCACACCCGCCACTACAACCAACCCCAAAGCGGCAAAATAAGGAGACGGATTTGATGCAACCCCCACTAGCCCTAACACCAAACCAAACAACAAAACATACATCAAATAAGACATTATTCTCACTAAGACTCTAACTTAGACCAATGACTTGAAAAACCACCGTTGTATTCAACTATAAGAACCCTAATGGCTAGCCTACGAAAATCCCACCCCCTACTAAAAATTGCAAACAACGCATTAGTAGATCTCCCCACCCCCGTTAATATCTCCGCCTGATGAAACTTCGGCTCCCTCCTAGGCCTCTGCCTTATTGCCCAAATTATAACTGGCCTATTTTTAGCAATACACTACACCTCCGATATCTCTACAGCATTTTCATCCGTGGCACACATTTGCCGAGACGTCAACTACGGATGACTAATCCGCAATATACATGCCAACGGAGCCTCCTTCTTTTTCATCTGCATTTACCTTCACATCGGACGGGGCCTATACTACGGCTCTTACCTCTACAAAGAAACATGAAACATTGGAGTAGCACTTCTTCTACTTGTTATAATAACCGCCTTCGTCGGATACGTCCTCCCATGAGGACAAATATCCTTCTGAGGAGCTACCGTAATTACCAACCTCCTCTCCGCTGTCCCTTATATAGGAAACACCCTTGTCCAATGAATCTGAGGTGGATTTTCAGTAGACAACGCCACCCTAACCCGCTTCTTCGCCTTCCACTTCCTCCTTCCCTTCATCGTTGCAGCAGCAACCTTAGTCCACCTCATTTTTTTACACGAAACAGGCTCCAACAACCCCACTGGTCTAAACTCTGACGCAGACAAAATCTCTTTCCACCCTTACTTCTCCTATAAAGACCTCCTAGGCTTTGCCTTCCTGCTTACCACACTAATTGCCCTCGCCCTCTTCTCCCCCAACCTATTAGGAGACCCAGAAAACTTCACCCCTGCTAACCCACTTGTAACACCTCCTCACATTAAACCCGAGTGATATTTTCTCTTCGCATACGCCATTCTTCGTTCTATTCCCAACAAGCTGGGAGGGGTTCTTGCTCTTCTAGCCTCTATTCTAGTTCTGATAGCTGTTCCCTTCCTTCACACTTCTAAACAACGAAGCCTCACCTTCCGTCCTCTCACCCAAATCCTCTTTTGACTTTTAATCGCAGACGTAGCAATCCTTACATGAATCGGAGGTATACCTGTTGAACACCCATTTATTATTATTGGTCAAGTAGCCTCCCTCCTCTACTTCTCCCTATTCCTAGTCCTCTCCCCCACTGCAGCATGAGTAGAAAATAAAATCCTCGGATGATAAGCACTAGTAGCTCAGCTCTCAGAGCATCGGTCTTGTAAACCGAAGGTCGAGGGTTAAACTCCCCCCTACTGCTCAAAGAAGGAGGAATTTAACCTCCGCCCCTAACTCCCAAAGCTAGGATTCTAATTCAAACTATTCTTTGTGCCGGACACTGCCACCCATACATGTATTTGCTAATACATGTATGTATTAACCCCATTAATTTATTTTAACCATTTAAAATAATGTAATCCTACATTAATGAAATTTTCAAAATTGTAGGAATTTTCATACATAAACTTATCAAATAAAAATTAAGGTAGACAAAAACCATTTAATTTAATTCTTTCCGAAATTGTAAAATACAAGACGATATTGAATTGTCCTATCATAACTCTCATCGGTTAAGATATACCAGGACTCACCACCCCTGCAAGTCAGAGTCAAATGCAGTAAGAGACCACCATCAGTTGATTTCTTAATGTACACGTTTATTGATGGTCAAGGACAAAAATCGTGGGGGTAGCACACAGTGAATTATTCCTGGCATTTGGTTCCTATTTCAGGGCCATAGATTGAATACATTCCCCTATCATTCCTTGACGCTTGCATAAGTTAATGGTGGAATACATACTCCTCGTTACCCACCATGCCGAGCGTTCACTCTATAGTGCTACTGGTTCCTTTTTTCTATTTCCTTTCACCTGGCATTTCAGAGTGCATACAGAAATGTTATAATAAGGTTGAACATTTTCTTGCCCGCATGGAAAATGTATGAATGTAATTAAACTTTATTTTATGAATTGCATAACTGATATCAAGAGCATAAGAGATAATTTTTACTCCTAACTTTTCTATCAAATGCCCCTCTCGGTTTTTGCGGGTTAAACCCCCCCACCCCCCTTAAACTCGTAAAATTCCATTGTGTCTGCAAACCCCCCGGAAACAGAGCAAATTTTACTAGTTTTTCCCTCTTAAAAATTTTATTGCTTATTTAATTTGTGTATATATAATATTGCAATATCACAAGCGCCAATGCAAATTACTAAAGGCATAATCCTAAAGAATTAAAATATTTTATAAACTCAAAACTTTAGTCCTGACTTTTCTATAAGCTCTAGCAACACCCTAAAAAAGAGCAAAGCCTACTGGCCACCCATCCACTAATTTAAAATCTGTGTATCATTTATTACACTATTACAATT